GTCCATGTAGCTTACAACAAAGCATGACACTGAAGATGTCAAGACGGCTGCCACAAACACCCACGGACAAAAGACTTAGTCCCAACCTTACCGTTAGTTTTTGCTAGACATATACATGCAAGTATCCGCGATCCAGTGTAGATGCCCTAGGCACCCTTAACATAAGTCGATAGGAGCGGGTATCAGGCTCACCACAACCGTAGCCCAAGACGCCTTGCACTTGCCACACCCCCACGGGTATTCAGCAGTAATTAGTATTAAGCAATGAGTGTAAACTTGACTTAGTCATAGCAATTTAGGGGTGGTAAATCCTGTGCCAGCCACCGCGGTCATACAGGAAACCCAAATTAACGTTATAACGGCGTAAAGGGTGGTAACATGATATCCGAGTAACTAAGATTAAAATGCATCTAAGCCGTCATAAGCCCAAGATGCCCATAAGGCCAACTTTAAAGAAGATCTTAGTCCAACGATTAATTGAAATCCACGAAAGCCAGGGCCCAAACTGGGATTAGATACCCCACTATGCCTGGCCGTAAATCTTGATGCTCTACATCTACCTGAGCATCCGCCCGAGAACTACGAGCATAAACGCTTAAAACTCTAAGGACTTGGCGGTGTCCCAAACCCACCTAGAGGAGCCTGTTCTGTAATCGATGATCCACGATATACCTGACCATCCCTCGCTGATCAGCCTATATACCGCCGTCGCCAGCTCACCCACACTGAAGGACCAACAGTGAGCGCAATAGTCTAACCACACTAGTACGACAGGTCAAGGTATAGCCTATGGGGTGGGAGGCAATGGGCTACATTTTCTAGATTAGAACATTACGGCATAAGGACATGAAACAGTCCTTGGAAGGCGGATTTAGCAGTAAAGTGGGACAATCAAGCCCTCTTTAAGCCGGCTCTGGGGCACGTACATACCGCCCGTCACCCTCCTCAAAAGCGACCAAACAACCCATACCTAATAAACTATCAAGCTAAAGATGAGGTAAGTCGTAACAAGGTAAGTGTACCGGAAGGTGTACTTAGAACACCAAGACGTAGCTTTAACCTAAAGCATTCAGCTTACACCTGAAAGATATCTGGTAACATCAGATCGTCTTGATGCCAGACTCTAGCCCAACATACATGACCTGGAATAACAAAGCTACTCACCATAACTTAACTAAAACATTTACTAGTCCCAGTATAGGCGATAGAAAAGACACCAATGGAGCGATAGAGATCACGTACCGTAAGGGAAAGATGAAATAATAATGAAATAAGTCAAGCTATAAACAGCAAAGATCAGCCCTTGTACCTTTTGCATCATGGTCTAGCAAGAAAAACCAAGCAAAATGAATTTAAGTTTGCCACCCCGAAACCCAAGCGAGCTACTTACGAGCAGCTATCATTGAGCGAACCCGTCTCTGTTGCAAAAGAGTGGGATGACTTGTTAGTAGAGGTGAAAAGCCAATCGAGCTGGGTGATAGCTGGTTGCCTGTGAAACGAATTTAAGTTCACTCTTAATTCTCCTCCAAGGAAACCTCACAGAACCCTAATGAAGCGAATTAAGGGCTATTTAAAGGGGGTACAGCTCCTTTAAAAAAGAATACAATCTCTACGAGCGGATAAGCAATAACTACACAAAACAGGCTTGTGGGCCCTCAAGCAGCCATCAACAGAGAGTGCGTTAAAGCTCCTTACATCAAAAATATAAGAACATCGCGAATCCCTCCTCACTAACAGGCTAACCTATACTTAAATAGGAGAATTAATGCTAGAATGAGTAACCTGGGTTCTCCCTCTACGACGCAAGCTTACATCTGTACATTATTAACAAACTACCAAGATACGACAAATCAAACAAGCAGAGTATCAGGCATATTGTTAACCCGACAGAGGAGCGTCTATTAAGAAAGATTAAAACCTGTAAAAGGAACTAGGCAAACCCGTCAAGGCCCGACTGTTTACCAAAAACATAGCCTTCAGCAAACCAGAAAACAAGTATTGAAGGTGATGCCTGCCCAGTGACCTAGTGTTTAACGGCCGCGGTATCCTAACCGTGCAAAGGTAGCGCAATCAATTGTCCCATAAATCGAGACTAGTATGAATGGCTAAACGAGGTCTTAACTGTCTCTTACAGGCAATCGGTGAAATTGATCTCCCTGTGCAAAAGCAGGGATAACAACATAAGACGAGAAGACCCTGTGGAACTTCAAAATCAGCAGCCACCCCATAACACATTCACACCCACCGGGTACACGCACCTATGAGCAACTGGCCTGCATTTTTTGGTTGGGGCGACCTTGGAGAAAAACAAATCCTCCAAAAATTGGACCATACATCTAGACTAAGAGCAACCTCTCAAAGTGCTAATAGCAACCAGATCCAATATAATTGATCAATGGACCAAGCTACCCCAGGGATAACAGCGCAATCTCCTCCGAGAGTCCGTATCGACGGGGAGGTTTACGACCTCGATGTTGGATCAGGACATCCTAGTGGTGCAGCAGCTACTAAGGGTTCGTTTGTTCAACGATTAACAGTCCTACGTGATCTGAGTTCAGACCGGAGCAATCCAGGTCGGTTTCTATCTATGATGAGCTCTTCCCAGTACGAAAGGATAGGAAAAGCGAGGCCAATACTACAGGCAAGCCTCCGCCTTAAGTAATGAAACCAACTAAATTACAAAAGGCTATCACACCATAACCACGTCCTAGAAAAGGACCAAGCTAGCGTAGCAGAGCTCGGCAAATGCAAAAGGCTTAAGTCCTTTAGTTCAGAGGTTCAAATCCTCTCCCTAGCTTCAACCCCCATGGCCAATTTCCCCATCCTAGTCAACTTTATTATAGCCCTCTCCTACGCCCTACCCATCCTAATTGCGGTAGCTTTCCTGACCCTAGTAGAACGAAAAATCCTAAGCTACATACAAGCTCGAAAAGGCCCTAACGTAGTAGGACCGTTTGGACTGCTCCAACCACTGGCAGACGGAGTAAAACTATTCATCAAAGAGCCTATTCGTCCATCAACTTCCTCCCCTATTCTATTTATTATGACCCCAATACTAGCCCTAACCCTGGCAATCTCTATCTGAACCCCCCTACCTATTCCATTCTCACTCGCAGACCTAAACCTAGGCATTCTGTTCCTACTAGCCATGTCAAGCCTAGCAGTATATTCTATTCTATGATCAGGATGGGCCTCCAACTCTAAATACGCCCTAATCGGAGCACTACGGGCAGTAGCACAAACCATCTCATACGAAGTCACTCTAGCAGTCATCCTACTATCCGTTATCCTCCTTAGCGGCGGCTACACTCTTAACACACTAGCAGTCACTCAAGAACGTATTTACCTAATCTTCCCCTGCTGACCCCTAGCCATAATATGATATGTATCAACCCTAGCTGAAACAAACCGCGCCCCATTTGATCTAACAGAGGGAGAATCTGAACTAGTATCTGGGTTTAATGTAGAATACGCAGCAGGCCCATTCGCCCTATTCTTCCTAGCCGAATACGCCAACATTATGCTGATAAATACCCTAACCACCATCCTGTTCTTCAATCCCAGCCTACTCCATCTCCCTCAAGAACTATTTCCAGTCGTATTAGCCACAAAAGTCCTACTACTATCCGCAGGCTTCCTATGAGTACGTGCCTCCTACCCACGATTCCGATACGACCAACTAATACATCTTCTATGAAAAAACTTTCTACCCCTCACACTCGCACTATGCCTGTGACACATCAGCATACCAATCTGCTACGCAGGCCTACCACCATACCAATAAACCCCAGGAAATGTGCCTGAACGCCCAAAGGGTCACTATGATAAAGTGAACATAGAGGTACACCAGCCCTCTCATTTCCTATGCCTTAGAAAAGCAGGAATCGAACCTACACAAAAGGGATCAAAGCCCTCCATACTTCCCTTGTATTATTTTCTAGTAGGGTAAGCTAAGCAAGCTATCGGGCCCATACCCCGAAAATGATGGTCCAACCCCTTCCCCTACTAATGAACCCCCAAGCAAAGCTAGTCTTCGTATTTAGCCTAGTACTAGGCACCACCCTAACAATCTCTAGCAACCACTGAATCATGGCCTGAGCGGGCCTTGAAATCAACACACTCTCTATTCTACCCCTAATCTCAAAATCCCATCACCCACGGGCAATCGAAGCTGCAACCAAGTACTTCCTAGTTCAAGCAGCTGCTTCTACCCTAGTACTGTTTTCTGGAATAACCAATGCCTGACACACCGGACAGTGAGACATCACCCAACTCACCCACCCACTGTCATGCCTGGTCCTTACCGCAGCCCTTTCTATAAAACTAGGACTAGTCCCATTCCACTTCTGATTCCCAGAAGTACTACAAGGCGCCCCTCTAACCACAGGACTTATTCTGTCAACAGTCATAAAACTCCCTCCAATCGCCCTACTATTCATAACCTCCCACTCACTCAATCCTACTATACTAACCATCATAGCAATCCTATCCGTAGCCCTAGGAGGATGAATAGGCCTAAACCAAACACAAATCCGTAAAATTATAGCCTTCTCCTCCATCTCACACCTAGGCTGAATAGCTATCATCATCGTCTACAACCCCAAACTAACCCTACTTAACTTCTACCTATATGCTCTAATAACCGCCACTGTATTCCTAACCTTCAATTCAATCAAAACACTAAAACTATCCACCCTAATAACTACATGAGCAAAAACACCCTCACTCAGCATAATCCTCCTGCTAGTGCTTATATCGCTCGCCGGCCTCCCACCCCTAACAGGTTTCCTCCCCAAATGACTCATCATCCAAGAACTAACCAACCAACACATAGCCCCAACCGCAACTATCATTTCCCTACTATCCCTACTAAGCCTGTTCTTCTATCTACGACTAGCCTACTGCGCAACAATCACCCTACCACCTCACACTACAAATCACATGAAACAGTGACACAGCACTAAACCCATTAATCTATCAATCGCTGTACTAGCCACTGCATCTACCATGACACTACCCATCTCACCCATGATCTTCACCGCCATCTAAGAAACTTAGGATTACTTAAACCGAAGGCCTTCAAAGCCTTAAACAAGAGTTAAACCCTCTTAGTTTCTGTTAAGATCCGCAGGTCTCTACCCTGCATCCTCTGAATGCAACCCAGACACTTTAATTAAGCTAGGACCTTACAACGCACTACTAGACAGATGGGCTTCGATCCCATGACACTATAGTTAACAGCTATATGCCCAAACCAACAGGCTTCTGCCTACAAGGCCCCGGCACGAATCAACGCGCATCAATGAGCTTGCAACTCATCATGAATTTCACTACAAGGCCGATAAGAAGAGGAATTGAACCTCTGTAAAAAGGACTACAGCCTAACGCTTATACACTCAGCCATCTTACCTGTGACCTTCATCAACCGATGACTATTCTCAACCAACCATAAAGATATCGGCACTCTGTACCTAATTTTCGGCGCATGAGCTGGAATGGTAGGTACCGCCCTAAGTCTCCTAATTCGAGCAGAACTAGGCCAACCCGGAGCTCTACTGGGAGACGACCAAATCTACAACGTGGTCGTCACGGCCCATGCCTTCGTAATAATCTTCTTCATAGTAATGCCAATCATAATCGGAGGATTCGGAAACTGACTAGTTCCCCTAATAATTGGAGCCCCAGACATAGCATTCCCCCGAATAAACAACATAAGCTTCTGACTACTTCCACCATCATTCCTGCTACTAATAGCCTCCTCAACAGTAGAAGCAGGCGTTGGAACAGGATGAACCGTATACCCACCACTAGCCGGAAACCTAGCCCATGCCGGAGCCTCAGTAGACCTAGCTATCTTCTCCCTACACCTAGCAGGTATCTCTTCCATCCTAGGAGCAATCAACTTCATTACAACAGCAATCAACATAAAACCACCTGCCCTATCACAATACCAAACACCACTATTCGTATGATCCGTACTAATCACAGCCGTACTACTCCTCCTATCACTCCCAGTGCTAGCTGCTGGAATTACAATACTACTCACAGACCGCAACCTCAACACCACCTTCTTCGACCCAGCAGGAGGAGGAGACCCAGTACTATACCAACACCTATTCTGATTCTTTGGACACCCAGAAGTTTACATCCTAATCCTACCAGGATTCGGAATTATCTCTCACGTCGTAACCTACTACGCAGGGAAAAAAGAACCATTCGGATACATAGGAATAGTATGAGCAATGCTATCCATTGGATTCCTAGGGTTTATCGTCTGAGCCCACCACATGTTCACAGTAGGAATGGACGTAGACACCCGAGCATACTTCACATCAGCTACCATGATCATCGCCATCCCAACTGGAATTAAAGTATTTAGCTGACTAGCAACACTCCATGGAGGTACAATCAAATGAGACCCCCCAATGCTATGAGCACTAGGCTTTATCTTCCTATTCACCATTGGAGGACTAACAGGGATTGTTCTTGCAAATTCTTCACTAGACATCGCTCTACACGATACTTACTACGTAGTAGCTCACTTCCACTACGTACTATCCATAGGAGCAGTGTTTGCAATTCTAGCCGGATTCACCCACTGATTCCCACTATTCACAGGATACACCCTACACTCAACATGAGCCAAAGCACAATTCGGAGTAATGTTCGTAGGGGTAAACCTAACCTTCTTCCCACAACACTTCCTAGGACTTGCTGGAATACCACGACGATACTCAGACTACCCTGACGCATACACCCTATGAAACACAATCTCCTCAGTAGGATCCCTAATCTCCCTAACAGCCGTAATCATGCTAATGTTCATCGTATGAGAAGCCTTTGCATCCAAACGTAAAGCCTTCCAACCAGAATTAGTCAGCACAAACATTGAATGAATTCACGGCTGCCCACCACCATACCACACATTTGAAGAACCAGCCTTCGTTCAAGTACAAGAAAGGAAGGAGTCGAACCCTCATATGTTGGTTTCAAGCCAACCGCATTAATACCACTTATGCTTCTTTCTTATCCAGAGGTGTTAGTAAAACAATTACATAGCCTTGTCAAGACTAAATTACAGGTGAAACCCCAGTACACCTCAACACTCAAAATGGCCAACCACTCACAATTCGGCTTCCAAGATGCTTCCTCCCCTATCATAGAAGAACTGGTAGAATTCCACGACCACGCCCTAATAACCGCCCTAGCTATCTGCAGCCTAGTACTATATCTACTAACCCTCACACTCACCGGAAAACTGTCATCCAACACAGTAGATGCACCAGAAATCGAACTAGTATGAACAATCCTCCCAGCCATTGTTCTAATTATACTAGCCCTACCATCCCTACAAATCCTTTACATAATAGACGAAATCAATGAACCAGACCTAACCCTAAAAGCCATCGGACACCAATGATACTGATCCTACGAATACACAGACTTCAAAAACCTAACATTTGACTCCTATATAATTCCTACCGCAGACCTACCACTAGGGCACTTCCGACTACTAGAAGTAGACCACCGCGTTGTAGTGCCAATAGAATCGCCAGTACGAGTAATTGTTACTGCTGATGACGTCATCCACTCATGAGCTGTCCCAAGCCTAGGTGTCAAAACCGACGCAATCCCAGGACGTCTCAACCAAACTTCATTCACCGCCACCCGACCTGGAATTTTCTACGGCCAATGCTCAGAAATCTGCGGAGCCAACCACAGTTTCATACCAATCGTAGTAGAATCCGCCCCTCTAGCTAACTTCGAAAGCTGATCCGCCCTACTAGCATCTCAATCATTAAGAAGCTATGAAACAGCGCTAGCCTTTTAAGCTAGAGAAAGAGGAACACACCCCCTCCTTAATGATATGCCTCAACTAAATCCAAACCCATGATTCTTTATCATGATCATTTCATGACTAACATACTCCATGATCATCCAACCCAAAATCCTAGCCTTCACCTCCACAAACCCACCAACCCGCAAAGAACCCACAACAAGCACCACCACGCCCTGAAACTGACCATGAACCTAAGTTTCTTCGACCAATTCTCGAGCCCATCCCTATTAGGAATTCCACTTGTACTAATCGCAATAACATTCCCAGCCCTACTACTACCGTCCCCAGACAATCGATGAGTAACTAACCGACTTTCAACCCTACAACTATGATTTATCAACCTAGTAACAAAACAACTAATACTACCACTAGACAAAAAAGGCCACAAATGAGCCCTAATTCTAACATCCCTAATAATATTCCTCCTCCTAATCAACCTACTCGGCCTACTCCCCTACACATTCACCCCAACTACCCAACTATCAATAAACCTAGCGCTAGCATTCCCACTATGACTGGCTACCCTACTGGTAGGCCTACGAAACCAACCATCAATCTCCCTGGGGCATCTACTACCAGAAGGGACTCCAACACCCCTAATCCCAGCACTCATTCTAATTGAAACAACAAGCCTACTCATTCGCCCACTCGCCCTAGGAGTACGCCTAACAGCCAACCTCACAGCAGGACACCTACTCATCCAACTAATTTCCACAGCCACAATCGCCCTAGCCTCAACAATGCCAGCAGTATCCGTACTAACCCTGCTAGTTCTATTCCTACTAACCATTCTGGAGGTAGCAGTAGCCATAATCCAAGCCTACGTATTCGTTCTTCTACTAAGCCTATACCTCCAAGAAAACATCTAAATCTATAATGACCCACCAAGCACACTCATACCATATAGTTGATCCCAGCCCATGACCTATCCTCGGAGCAGCCGCCGCCCTTCTAACCACATCAGGCCTAACCATATGATTCCACTATCACTCCATAAACCTACTGATTATCGGACTGCTAGCTACCGCCCTAGTTATACTGCAATGATGACGAGACATTGTACGAGAAAGCACATTCCAAGGCCACCACACCCCAACAGTACAAAAAGGCCTACGATACGGAATAGTCCTATTCATCACATCAGAAGCATTCTTCTTCCTAGGCTTCTTCTGAGCATTCTTCCACTCCAGCCTAGCTCCCACCCCAGAACTAGGAGGGCAATGACCCCCAGTGGGAATTAAACCTCTAAACCCAATGGACGTGCCACTTCTAAACACTGCAATCCTACTAGCCTCTGGAGTTACTGTGACATGAGCCCACCACAGCATCACGGAAGCCAACCGAAAACAAGCCATCCAAGCCCTAGCACTAACAGTTATACTAGGACTGTACTTCACAGCCCTACAAGCCATGGAATACTACGAAGCCCCATTCTCCATCGCCGACGGAGTATACGGCTCAACATTCTTCGTAGCCACCGGATTCCACGGCCTCCACGTAATCATTGGCACCACATTCCTACTAGTATGCCTCCTACGACTCATCAAATACCACTTCACTCCCAATCACCACTTTGGCTTCGAAGCGGCGGCTTGATACTGACACTTCGTAGACGTTGTATGACTATTCCTTTACATAACCATCTACTGATGAGGATCTTACTCTTCTAGTATATTAATTACAATCGACTTCCAATCCTTAGAATCTGGTTTAAACCCAGAGAAGAGTAATAAACATAATCCTATTCATAATCACCCTATCCCTAACCCTCAGCATCATCCTAACCGCACTGAACTTTTGAATCGCCCAGATAAACCCAGACACAGAAAAACTATCCCCCTACGAATGCGGATTTGATCCTCTAGGATCAGCTCGACTCCCATTTTCAGTACGATTCTTCCTAGTAGCCATCCTATTCCTACTATTCGACCTAGAAATCGCCCTACTACTACCACTACCATGAGCCATTCAACTCCAAGAGCCAACCACCACACTAACATGAGCCTCCATCATCATCCTCCTACTTACCCTAGGACTAATCTATGAATGAGCCCAAGGAGGACTAGAATGAGCAGAATAACAGAAAGTTAGTCTAACCAAGACAGTTGATTTCGACTCAACAGATTATAGTTCTAACCCTATAACTTTCTTTATGTCCCTACTACACCTAAGCTTTTACGCAACCTTCGTCCTAACGAGCCTAGGACTAGCCTTTCACCGGACACATCTAATTTCAGCCCTCCTATGCCTGGAAGGAATAATACTATCCATGTACGTTGCCCTAGCTATGTGACCAATCCAAACCCAAACATCATCCCACACAATCCTACCCATCATCATACTTACCTTTTCTGCCTGCGAAGCAGGGACCGGACTAGCACTTCTAGTTGCCTCCACCCGCACCCACGGATCCGACCACCTACACAACTTCAATCTACTACAATGCTAAAAATCATCATTCCAACTATCATACTCCTACCACTGACTTTCCTCTCGCCCCACAAATACCTATGAGCCAACACCACAATACATAGCTTCCTAATCGCTGCCATTAGCCTGCAATGACTAGCCCCAACCTATTACCCCAACAAAGGCCTAACCCACTGAACCTCAATCGACCAAATTTCATCACCCCTACTAGTGCTGTCATGCTGACTTCTCCCCCTAATAATCATAGCAAGCCAAAATCACCTAGAACAAGAACCTGCCATTCGTAAACGAATCTTCCTCACAACCATAATCCTAGCCCAACCCTTTATTCTACTAGCCTTCTCAGCATCAGAACTGATACTATTTTACATCGCATTTGAAGCCACCCTCATCCCAACCCTAATCCTAATCACACGCTGAGGTAGCCAACCAGAACGACTAAACGCCGGCATCTACCTACTCTTCTACACCCTAGCAAGCTCACTACCCCTACTAATTGCCATCCTACACCTACAAAACCAAATCGGAACCCTATACCTACCAATACTAAAACTGTCACACCCGACAACATCTGCTTCCTGAACAGGACTAATATCAAGCATCGCCCTACTACTGGCCTTCATAGTAAAAGCCCCTCTATACGGACTACACCTATGACTGCCCAAAGCCCACGTAGAGGCACCAATTGCAGGCTCCATGCTACTAGCCGCCCTACTACTAAAACTTGGAGGATACGGCATTATGCGAGTAACCATTCTAGTAAACCCACCATCAAATAACCTTCACTACCCATTCATCACCCTTGCACTATGAGGAGCACTAATAACTAGCGCCATCTGCCTCCGACAAATTGACCTAAAAGCACTAATCGCCTACTCCTCTGTAAGCCACATAGGACTAGTAGTAGCCGCCACAATAATCCAAACCCAATGAGCATTCTCAGGAGCAATAATCCTAATAATCTCCCACGGACTAACTTCGTCAATGCTATTCTGCCTAGCCAACACAAACTACGAACGAACCCACAGCCGAATCCTACTACTGACACGAGGACTACAACCACTACTCCCACTGATAGCCATTTGATGACTCTTAGCCAACCTCACAAACATGGCACTTCCCCCAACAACCAACCTAATAGCAGAACTAACCATTGTAATCGCCCTATTCAACTGATCTTCTCTAACACTTATCCTGACAGGGACAGCAATCCTACTAACTGCCTCATACACCCTATACATGCTCATAATAACACAACGAGGAACACTGCCCTCCCACATCACATCAATCCAAAACTCATCCACACGAGAGCACCTCCTCATAGCCCTCCACATAATCCCTATAATACTCCTTATCCTGAAACCAGAGCTAATTTCAGGAACTCCCATATAGCAAGTATAGTTTTAACCAAAACATTAGACTGTGATTCTAAAAATAGAAGTTAAACTCTTCTTACCTGCCGAGGGGAGGGTTAACCAACAAGAACTGCTAATTCTTGCATCTGAGTATGAAACCTCAGCCCCCTTACTTTCAAAGGATAATAGTAATCTAATGGTCTTAGGAACCACTCATCTTGGTGCAAATCCAAGTGAAAGTAATGGACCAATCAATAGTCCTAAACACATTTATACTACTAACCCTAACAACCCTGCTCACACCAATCATCTTTCCCCTCCTAGCAAACAGCCTCAAAAACACCCCAAATACCATCACAAACACCGTCAAAACCTCCTTCCTACTAAGCCTTATCCCAATAACCATCTTCATCCACTCAGGGACAGAAAGCCTAGTAACCCTATGAGAATGAAAATTCATCATAAACTTCAAGATCCCCGTAAGCCTAAAAATAGACTTCTACTCACTCACATTCTTCCCAATCGCCCTATTCGTATCATGATCAATCCTACAATTCGCAACATGATACATAGCCTCAGACCCATACATCACAAAATTCTTCACTTACCTACTATTTTTCCTAATTGCAATACTAATCCTAATTATCTCCAACAACCTATTCCTACTGTTCATTGGATGAGAAGGGGTAGGAATCATATCATTCCTTCTAATCAGCTGATGACACGGCCGAGCAGAAGCCAACACCGCCGCCCTACAAGCCGTGCTGTACAACCGAGTCGGCGATATTGGACTAATCCTATGCATAGCATGACTAGCCACAACCATAAACACGTGAGAAATTCAACAGATCACATCCCCAGACAAAGTCCCAACACTCCCCCTACTAGGACTAATTCTAGCCGCAACAGGCAAATCCGCCCAATTTGGTCTACACCCTTGACTGCCCGCCGCTATAGAAGGCCCTACTCCCGTTTCGGCCCTACTGCACTCAAGTACCATAGTAGTAGCCGGAATCTTCCTACTAATCCGAACCCACCCAATATTCAGCAACAACCAAACCGCCCTATCCCTATGCCTATGCCTAGGAGCCATTTCCACACTATTCGCCGCCACCTGCGCCCTAACCCAAAACGACATCAAAAAAATCATTGCCTTCTCCACATCAAGCCAACTAGGACTAATAATGGTCACAATCGGCCTAAACCTCCCACAACTAGCATTCCTACACATCTCAACCCACGCATTCTTCAAGGCCATGCTATTCCTATGCTCAGGATCCATCATCCACAACCTCAACGGAGAACAAGACATCCGAAAAATAGGAGGACTACAAAAAATACTACCAACAACCACCTCATGCCTAACTATTGGTAACCTAGCCCTAATAGGAACTCCATTCCTAGCCGGATTCTACTCAAAAGACCAAATCATCGAAAGCCTCAACACCTCATACCTAAATGCCTGAGCCCTACTCCTAACCCTTCTAGCCACATCATTCACCGCAGTATACACAACACGAATGACTATCATAGTCCAAACTGGATTCGTACGCATCCCCCCACTAACCCCAATAAACGAGAACAACCCCGCAATCCTACGACCACTAACCCGCCTCGCACTAGGAAGCATCACAGCAGGATTCCTCATCACCTCCTACATTGTCCCAACAAAAACACCTCCAATGACCATGCCACTGTCCATCAAACTAACTGCCATCCTGGTCACAATCCTAGGAATTGCCATGGCACTAGAACTCTCAAAACTAGCCCAAACTCTAATCAAACCAAAACGAAACGCCTTCTCTGACTTCTCCACATCACTAGGACACTTCAACCCCCTAATGCACCGACCCAGCACAATAGCCCTACTCAGCGGGGGCCAAAACATTGCAACACACCTAGTAGATTCCTCCTGATACAAAATAATAGGCCCAGAAGGCCTGGCAAGCCTGCAACAAATAGCAGCCAAAGCCCTAACAACCCTACACACAGGACAAATCAAAGCCTATCTAGGAACATTTGCCCTATCAATCCTAATCATACTTACATCAACATACAGAACCAATTAATGGCCCTCAACCTACGCAAAAACCACCCCCTCCTAAAAATCGTAAACGACTCCCTAATTGACCTACCAACCCCATCAAACATCTCAACCTGATGAAACTTTGGATCACTCCTAGGTATCTGCCTAGTCACACAAATTGTTACAGGCCTACTACTAGCAATACACTACACTGCAGACACCTCCCTAGCATTCACCTCTGTAGCCCACACCTGCCGAAACGTGCAATTTGGATGACTAATCCGAAACCTACACGCAAACGGAGCCTCCTTCTTCTTTATCTGCATCTACCTTCACATCGGCCGAGGACTATACTACGGCTCATACCTAAACAAAGAAACCTGAAACGTAGGAGTCATCCTCCTACTAACTCTAATAGCAACTGCTTTCGTAGGGTACGTCCTTCCCTGAGGACAAATATCATTCTGAGGAGCTACAGTCATCACAAACCTATTCTCAGCAATCCCATACATCGGACAAACACTAGTAGAATGAGCTTGAGGCGGATTCTCAGTAGACAACCCAACACTAACCCGATTCTTTGCCCTACACTTCCTACTACCATTCGTAATCGCAGGACTAACACTAGTTCACCTCACCTTCCTACACGAAACAGGATCAAACAACCCCCTAGGAATTCCCTCAGACTGTGACAAAATCCCATTCCACCCATACTACTCTATCAAAGACATTCTAGGATTTGCCCTAATACTAGCATCACTAGTCGCCCTAGCCCTATTCTCCCCAAACCTACTAGGAGACCCAGAAAACTTCACACCAGCCAACCCCCTAGCCACCCCACCACATATCAAACCTGAATGATATTTCCTATTCGCATACGCTATCCTCCGATCAATCCCCAACAAACTAGGAGGAGTACTGGCCCTAGCCGCCTCCATCCTAGTCCTATTCCTAATACCACTACTTCACACCTCTAAACAACGATCCATAACCTTCCGTCCCCTATCCCAAATCCTCTTCTGAGTGCTGGTTACCAACGTACTCATCCTAACTTGAATCGGCAGCCAACCAGTTGAACAGCCATTCATCATCATCGGACAACTAGCTTCACTCAGCTACTTCACAATCATTCTAGTCCTATTCCCTATCGCAGGTGTACTAGAAAACAAAATACTAAAACTTTAACAAACTCTAATAGTTTATGAAAACATTGGTCTTGTAAGCCAAAGATTGAAGATTACACCCCTTCTTAGAGTTTCACCACATCAGAAAGAAAGGAGTCGAACCTTCTTCACCAGCTCCCAAAGCTGGTATTTTCAACTAAACTACTTTCTGAACACCCCTCTAAACCGCCCGAATTGCCCCCCGAGACACCCCCCGCACAAGTTCCAGAACCACAAACAGAGTTAGCAGCAGACCTCAACCAGCAACTAAAAACATTCCCGACCCCCGMGAGTAGAACATAGCTACCCCACTAAAATCCGAACGGATAGCTGACAGACCAACATTATTAACAGTATCCCCTCCTACAACAATTCCAAAAGACCCAACCACAATAACCCCAATAACAACAACAAACCCCATCCCTAAACCATACCCAACAACCCGTCAACTCACCCAAGACTCCGGATAAGGATCCGCAGCAAGTGACACTGAATAAACAAACACTACAAGCATACCCCCTAAATAAACCATTACCAGCACCAGAGAGACAAAAGAAACCCCCAGACTCACCAGTCAGCCACACCCAGCAATAGAAGCCACAACTAAACCAACCACCCCATAATATGGCGAAGGATTAGATGCCACCGCCAGCCCACCAAGAACAAAAAATAGACCTATAAATAGTACAAAACTTATCATAAATTCCTGCCCGGGCCTTTCTCCAAGAACTACGGCTCGAAAAGCCGCGTATAAAATTTACTACAGGRGCCCCCCCCCCCCCCTTTATCCCCCCCATGTTTTTACATGGGTTATTGGGGTATGTATTACTTTGCATACAAATTCATGTCCACATCAGGGCATGATATTAATGTAGGGATATTCCCACATAAACATGTAATGCTCGTCCCCATTAAAACTCACATATCACGGCCCATATCAACGCCAATCGGGTCTCCACACTACCAGGCACATCCCCACTTCAGGTACCACAAACCCAAGTGATCCTACCCCAGCCCAGACACAAGCGTTACCCAAGATCGAGACTGTTTCCCTACGCTCAACTTCCATCCTAGTATACGATAGTTATCCTAGTACATAACTGAACCCTCTAGTCCATAAGTTTCGCCCACCTCCTAGGAAATATCCCTCTCCAACAGCTTTCACGGACTCACAAGCCAGGGAGCCTGGTTATTTATTGATCGTAACCCTCACGAGAACCGAGCTACTCAACGTAAGTGCTGCTTTCGGTTACCAGCTTCAGGACCATACTTTCCCCCTACACCCCTCGCCCAACTTGCTCTTTTGTGCCTCTGGTTCCTATTTCAGGGCCATAACCTGCACCATTCAACCTTCCTTGCTCTTCACAGATACAACTATGGCGGCTGAACACTCCTCCCTCTACTCGTTATCGCGGCATCTGGCCGTCTTTTGCGCTTGTTTTCTTTTTGGGGTCTCTTCAATAAGCCCTTCAAGTGCGTAGCAGGAGATATCTTCCTCTTGACATGTCCATCACATGACCGTCGAGCGGCTTGGCTGTCTGTAATGTACCTAGTGTCATGGTTGGTCGGATAAGCCGTCGCAAACTTGGCACTGATGCACTTTGTCCACCCTCATGGTTGACCCCCCAGCTACCTATATAGTAGCTAATAGTGTCATGGTTGGTGGGCATATTTTTCCATTTTCCAATTACTAGAGATTCATACCTAAAACCTCAATTTACGCATTTTATTTTTTATACATCATTTTTCATCGTTAATTTAACAAAATTACTAACTACAATCGCCTACATTTTCCAAACCACTTATCATTCGTTTGTTTACACTTAACTTTCCTCCACTTTACCCCTATTCAACATTCAACAAACGTTAACGCATTTTCATTATCGTTAACAATTCGTTCGACCAAAATTCATATGACAAAACCCTACAACTTACTATCCAAGCACAATAAACAAACCAACAACAAACATTTATATAACAAATCCCTAGAACCTCCCCTATCTAAAACCGGGGCGGGGGGCGGCAAACATTTATATAACAAATCCCTARAACCTCCCCTATCTAAAACCGGGGCGGGGGCGGCAAACATTTATATAACAAATCCCTAGAACCTCCCCTATCTAAAACCGGGGCAGCAAACATTATAACAAATCCCTAAAAACACCATCAACACACACTCATATTTTTATACATAAAAATACACCCCATATTAAAACGCCAAATTTTAACCATAAAACAGAGGCAAAAACAACAATAAAAACAACAATAAAAACAACAATAAAAACAACAATAAAAACAACAATAAAAACAACAATAAAAACAACAATAAAAACAACAATAAAAACAACAATAAAAACAACAATAAAAACAACAATAAAAACAACAATAAAAACAACAATAAAAACAACAATAAAAACAACAATAAAAACAACAATAAAAACAACAATAAAAACAACAATAAAAACAACCTCGCACCTCAAT